ATGTACTTCCTAAAGATTACTCCTATGACTATATACGTACGCAATTCCATTGTATTTTAAAAATTCTACTACCAAAAAAATATTTGCGAATTCCTTTTTTAACATTCAATTGCGTGTGCTAAAAAAATGCTAAAAAAAGGGAAACTCTATGCTGTTCCTGATTCTTATGTTTTTATCTCATTCATAGAGAGCAGATTGAATCCTGAATTCATTGATTTTTTTTTATTTTTTTGTACCCTGATCGTAATATCATAATAAAATAATTAGGTAGAAATTGAATCAATTTTGATATCCGATAAAAGACTCCATCAGCTTCAGTGACAGAATTTTTCCCAGGAATGCTTTATCAATTTCCATTTCTTTCTATTTGTACCTGGCTCAAGCTCAAATTCGAACTTGCATCGAAAATGCCCTCCATTTCTCTGTCTTGTTTCCGTTCATACATATGATATATATGGATGGGGTTGACTAAAATTTTATGTGATTCAGTAAACAGAATATCCATTCCATCATTGCTAGATCAATCGGTAGGGTTCGATGAATAGTGAGCCAAGTCAATAATGGGATTTTTTCAATAAAGAGGAAACTTCAGATTAAGATGCTCCAGAATGGAAATGAGGGAATGTCCACAATACCTGGATTTAGTCAGATACAATTTGAGGGATTTTGTAGGTTCATTAATCAGGGCTTGACGGAAGAATTTCATAAGTTTCAAAAAATTGAAGATAGAGATCAAGAAATTGAATTTCAATTATTTGCGGAAACATATCAATTGGTAGAGCCCTTGATAAAAGAAAGAGATGCTGTGTATGAATCACTCACATATTCTTCTGAATTATATGTACCCGCGGTCTTAATTTGGAAAACCGGTAAAAATATGCAAGAACAAACCGTTTTTATTGGAAACATCCCTATAATGAATTCTTTTGGAACCTCTATAGTAAATGGAATATACCGAATTGTGATCAACCAAATATTGCAAAGTCCTGGTATTTATTACCGTTCAGAATTGGAACATAACGGAAGAATTTCTGTCTATACCAGTACTATAATATCGGATTGGGGGGGAAGGTCGGAATTAGAAATTGATAGAAAAGCAAGGATATGGGCCCGTGTAAGTAGAAAACAAAAAATATCTATTCTAGTTCTATCATCAGCTATGGGTTCGAATATAAGAGAAATTCTAGATAATGTTTGTTACCCTGAAATCTTCTTGTCTTTCCCGAATGATAAAGAGAAAAAAAAGATTGGGTCAAAAGAAAATGCTATTTTGGAGTTTTATCAACAATTTGCCTGTGTAGGGGGGGATCCGGTATTTTCTGAGTCCTTATGCAAGGAATTACAAAAGAAATTTTTTCAACAAAGATGTGAATTAGGAAAGATTGGTCGACGAAATATGAACCGGAGACTTAATCTTGATATACCCCAAAACAATACATTTTTGTTACCACGAGATCTATTGGCTGCTGTGGATCATTTGATTGGAATGAAATTGGGAATGGGTACACTTGACGATATGAATCACTTGAAAAATAAACGTATTCGTTCTGTAGCAGATCTATTACAGGATCAATTCGGATTGGCTCTTGTTCGTTTAGAAAATACGATACGAGGAACTATATGTGGAGCAATCAGGCATAAATTGATACCGACTCCTCAAAATTTGGTAACTTCAACTTCATTAACAACTACTTATGAATCGTTTTTTGGCCTACACCCTTTATCTCAAGTTTTGGATCGAACTAATCCGTTGACACAAATTGTTCATGGGCGAAAATGGAGTTTTTTGGGTCCTGGAGGATTGACGGGGCGAACTGCTAGTTTTCGGATACGAGATATCCACCCGAGTCACTATGGACGTATTTGTCCAATTGACACGTCCGAAGGAATCAATGTTGGACTTATTGGATCATTAGCTATTCATGTGAAGGTTGGTTATTGGGGATCTATAGAGAGTCCGTTTTATGAATTATCTGAGAGATCAAAAGAGGCACAGATGGTTTATTTATCAACAAATAAAGATGAATATTATATGGTAGCAGCAGGAAATTCTTTGGCCTTGAATCGGGGTATTCAAGAACAACAGGTTGTTCCAGCTCGATATCGTCAAGAATTTCTGACTATTGCATGGGAAGACATTCATCTTAGAAGCATTTTTCCCTTCCAATATTTTTCTATTGGAGCTTCCCTCATTCCTTTTATCGAGCATAATGATGCGAATCGAGCTTTAATGAGTTCTAATATGCAGCGCCAAGCAGTTCCCCTTTCTCGGTCCGAGAAGTGCATTGTTGGAACTGGGTTGGAAAGCCAAACGGCTCTAGATTCGAGGATTTCAGCTATAGCCAAACGCAAGGGAAAAATCATTTATACTGATAATCAAAAGATCATTTTATCAAGTAATGGGGATACTCTAGGCATTCCATTAGTTATGTATCAACGTTCCAACAAAAATACTTGTATGCATCAAAAAACTCAGGTTCCGCGGGGTAAATACATTAAAAAGGGACAAATTCTAGCGGGCGGTGCGGCTACAGCTGGTGGGGAACTCGCTTTAGGAAAAAATGTATTAGTAGCTTATATGCCATGGGAAGGTTACAATTTTGAAGACGCAGTACTAATTAGCGAACGTCTGGTCTATGAAGATATTTATACCTCTTTTCACATCCGGAAATATGAAATTCAGACTCATGTAACAAGTCAAGGTCCTGAAAGAATCACTAAGGAGATCCCGCATTTAGAGGCTCGTTTACTCCGAAATTTAGACAGAAATGGAATTGTGATGCTGGGATCTTGGATAGAAACAGGTGATATCTTAGTAGGTAAATTAACACCTCAGGCAGCGAGCGAATCGTCATATGCCCCGGAGGATAGATTATTACGAGCTATACTTGGCATTCAGGTATCCACTTCAAAAGAAACTTCTCTAAGACTACCTATAGGGGGAAGGGGTCGAGTTATTGATGTGAGATGGATCCATAGAAAGGGGGTTTCCAATTATAATCCAGAAAGGATTCGTGTATATATTTCACAGAAACGTGAAATCAAAGTAGGTGATAAAGTAGCTGGAAGGCATGGGAATAAGGGTATAATTTCTAAGATTTTGTCTAGACAAAGTATGCCCTATTTGCAAGATGGAACGCCTGTGGATATGGTATTCAACCCATTAGGAGTCCCCTCACGAATGAATGTGGGACAGATATTTGAATGTTCGCTCGGGTTAGCGGGGGATCTGCTAAAGAAACATTATAGAATAGGACCCTTTGATGAGAGATATGAACAAGAGGCCTCAAGAAAACTAGTGTTTTCTGAATTATATGAAGCCAGTAAGAAAACAAGAAATCCATGGGTATTTGAACCCGAATATCCGGGAAAAAGCAGAATATTTGATGGAAGAACAGGAGATCTTTTTGAACAACCTGTTCTAATAGGAAAGTCCTATATCCTAAAATTAATTCATCAAGTTGATGATAAAATTCATGGACGTTCCAGTGGGCATTACGCACTTGTTACACAACAACCCCTTAGAGGGAGGGCCAAACAAGGGGGACAAAGAGTAGGAGAAATGGAAGTTTGGGCTCTAGAGGGATTTGGTGTTGCTCATATTTTACAAGAGATGCTTACTTATAAATCTGATCATATTAGAGCTCGTCAAGAAGTACTTGGTGCTACGATTATTGGAGCAACAGTACCTAACCCAGAAGGTGCTCCAGAATCTTTTCGATTGCTCGTTCGAGAACTACGATCTTTGTCCCTGGAACTGAATCATTTCCTTGTATCTGAAAAGAACTTCCAGATGGATAGGAAGGAAGCTTGATCTAAATGAATCAGAATTTCTATTCTATGATCGACCAGTATAAACATCAACAACTTCGAATTGGACCAGTTTCCCCTCAACAAATAAGGGCTTGGGCAAAAAAAATTCTACCCAATGGAGAGATAGTTGGAGAGGTGACAAAACCCTATACTTTTCATTATAAAACTAATAAACCGGAGAAAGATGGATTGTTTTGTGAAAGAATTTCTGGGCCTATAAAAAGTGGGATTTGTGCTTGTGGAAATTACCGAGGAATTGGGACTGAAAAAGAAGACCCGAAATTTTGTGAAGAATGCGGGGTGGAATTTGTTGATTCTCGGATACGAAGGTACCAAATGGGATACATCAAACTGACATGTCCAGTGACTCATGTGTGGTATTTGAAACGTCTTCCTAGTTATATTGCGAATCTTTTAGATAAGCCCCTTAGGGAATTAGAGGGCCTAGTATATTGCGATGTGTGATTTGATCGAAATTTTCATTTGACAGATTTGGACTGAGAAACTGTCATCCCATTTAATCTGATTGGGATGTCCCCGGCTCTGACATGTATCTTGGGAGGAGGAACATGAAGCTCAGAATTATGGAATTATGGGTGCATTCAAGACTTAAAAATGGAATAAAAGGGGATTTGATCCATGGTCGATTCCGTAACAGATAATATAGGAATAGTTAGTTATACCTCGTGAAAAAAGACTTTTTTGTGGAATTAGACATTCCATTTCTTTTTCTTTGAGAAAGAAATTCTGTTCAGGCAAGCGCGAGCGAATATGACATGGTTACAGGAGCTTATCTATCGCATATATGCTTCAAGGGATATCATAGCACATAACCATCGAGGTAAGTAGAGACCTAAAAAAGATCGAATGGAACAATACACTATATAGACAAAGAAATCCTTTACGAGTCTCAAAATATTCCTTTCAGGGGATTCATCATTTGAGGGGGAGTAGACTACTCAAGAATTTCACATTGACTTTTTTTCGTAAACATAAAATAAAGTAAAAAAGGTTAGAGTGAAAATCAAGAATAAAATAAGATAAGAATGAATCAATGAAAGGCTGGTCCTTACTGGGAACTTGAGTAAAGAGTAGCTTTTTGTAGGGTTTTCTCGAACAAAGTTTAAAAAGAAGAACCCCTTTCTTTATTTGGTGTAACTACTTGAGCCGGATGAGAGGAAACCTTC